AGCCTGACAAATATTTTGTTCGGTCCGATTCAGGTGCCAATTCAGGTACCAAATAGAACCCATCATTGGTTTGATCATTGATAAGGTGAATACCCAGTCCCTTCAATGCTAGGCATAATGAGGATAAGGACCTCAAAATAACCTCTTTTCGTCCTATGAACTTTAAGGTGTATGAAGTATCATATTTGACTCTTGGGGCGGATTGATAGAGACTCCATTTAACTTAGGTTGATCTAGGCCGGAGGCAGACCTACGTCAGGGTAACCCTTCTTTGAAACACTTTGGTATTGCTCCCGGATCAGAATTCAAATAATGAATCCGAGCGCATGGAGCCATCTCGTTATCTTCCTGTCAAGAAAAATTATGGTGGACTAGCCGATCTTTTTATCAGTTAATGAAAGAGCCCAATGCAAAAAAAAAAACGCATGTTGGGTCTTTGAAACAGTTCGAATCATTTCGATAATAATAAGTTTGATCTGTTTTACCGAGAAGGTCTACGGTTCGAGTCCGTATAGCCCTATACATTTTTGTATTCATTTCCTAATTAGTGCGTGTGACCGGCCGGTTGATTGTTCCATAGAAATGGAATCATTCCCACAGGATCACGGAGATCCCTCGGGGCTTGAAAACAATAATTTATTCCAATGGATCCAATCGGATCGGTATTTTCAAATCTCGGATAAACAAACCCATTCTTCTTCATTAATCTTCGTCTGTGAATGACATACGGCCTTTTTCTCCTCTTTTATTTGTCCATGATCCAAGATTTAGTGATACACCTTTGCTTTGGTATACCCAAGTCAATTTATGAAGTCAAAATCATAACATGAGCCTGGCTCAAGAAAAACTCCAACCTGACCCAACCAAATCAAATCCAAATTCAATCTAATAGTAAGTCACATTATCTAGAACCTATTCTTGTTCTTGTATTTGTAGAAAAGCCAGAGTTTCAAAAACGAAGCTCTTTGGTAAGTTTCATTGTACAATAGGCTTTTCTTCGTATAACCGGCTTAGCAAAGCAAGTAGTCATTTTTCTGTACAATACTTAAACTTATAACTTCTTTTTTTTGATTCCAATCTACCCAATCCAATTTGTTCATCATTCCAATTCTACCAATGCAGACTTTATCTAAAAAGATTAGGGCCCATTTGAACTTGGATGAGTTAGGAATCCCCCGACGTATCGCCTTTTGGCAGAACAACAATCCCAATTCATTGTTTTAGAGACAATGAATTGGTCCTAAATGTATCAACGCACCCTCTTCTATTTCTATGTTCTATGAGTTGGTTTTGGGATGGGGAGATTTTGTCTATCGAATCGTTCGACAACGCATGATTCCATTCGAAGTATCTTCTGTAAATCATTTACGATTCAGCCGACTCTACCATTAAACTATGCCCCATTTTTTAGGTTTGCTTCAAAAGAAACGTTTTTTGTTGTCACGAAACCTAACTCGTTGGTTGGTCCTGCTAGGTGTTATTATTACATTAAATAAATAAGTATTTCGAGTCATTCCAAATCACGATCTTTAGTCCTAGAAATGGGTCTGAAATGATTCTTTCAAGACTTCTAACTCGGGGGTAAAGCCGGGGCCGGGGTAGTACAGGTCCAAAGTTTCCTAATTTGGGTATAGGAACCCATGAGTTTTTATATGTAAGGGTTCCTCACAATTCAATGGATTGAATCAAATCAATTAAGTATAAATCTGGGACAGGGAGAGAGAATCGAATCAGTCGATGCATTCCGTTTTCGTATCCGTATCAAATCAATAGAAACAATAATCCTCTATCCGGATCTTAATGAAAAGAATACACCAACACAGCCACGTAGAATATACCATAAATCCCGAGATGGAAATTCCTAGAAATTCTATTACATCTGACTACTTACTATATTCTAAATCACTAAGAAAAAAAAAAGAGAGAGAGAAAAAATGGGCCAGACCTCCTCTTTGGCTCTATTATATTAATAGAATATTGAAATTATTTATGTTTAATATTTCATTTCATCTTATTTGAATAATATTGTTTGAATATTATTTCAATTTCAATTCATATTATTTAAAATATTCTTTAAAAAAAATTCCTTAATTCCTTTTTTTGTTTGATAGAAAACCCGAGGCAAGGTAGGAGAGAGTTTGATTTGTATAATAGCATTATATGTCTACACCATATCTAAATAGAATCGAAGTAAGTGTAAGTGGGATTCCGTTGGATGAATCTTGAGACGATACATGACCCACAACAAGTAAACAAACGAAACTATGTGGTTTGATCAAAATTGTTGTTTCGACTAATGCAGTTATGGATGAATTGAGAATTCCAATTTGAATCAACTAATTCGGTATATTCCACATTAATAGGAGTGCTTCTATGTTTCTGCTTCACGAATATGATATTTTCTGGGCATTTCTAATAATATCAAGTGTTATTCCTATTTTGGCATTTCTAATTTCCGGAGTTTTGGCCCCGATTAGTGAAGGACCAGAGAAGCTCTCTA